ACGTTGTTGAATCGAAACAAGGAATACCCATTTTTCATAATTTTGTCATCGTCCAATTGTCTTCGAATTGGTTCATTCAATAGTTCGAAATATAACAATGTGACAAAAAATCGGGATTCCCTGATTGAAATTAGGGATTTGTTGGGTCCCCTGGGTACTCTTGTACCTAAAATAGCGAATTTTTATTCATCTTACTGTTTATTGACTCATAATCAGATCTTGTTAAATAAATATTTGTTACTTGACAATTTGAAAAAGACTTTCCAAGTACTTCAATCACTAAAATACTGTTTAATGGATGAAAATAAGAGGATTTTGAATCCCGATTCGTGTAGTAACATCATTTTGCATCCATTCCATTTGAATTGGTGTTTTCTCCATTACGATTCTTATGAAGAGACATTCCCAAGAATTCACCTTGGACAATTTATTTGTGAAAATGCATGTCTATTCAAATACAGGCCACGCATAAAAAAATCTGGTCAAATTTTCATTATTCATGTGAATTCCTTAATTATAAGATCGGCTAAGCCCTATTTGGCTACTCCAGGAGCAACTGTTCATGGTCATTATGGAGAAATCTTTTATGAGGGGGAAACATTAGTTACATTTATATATGAAAAATCGAGATCGGGCGACATAACGCAGGGCCTTCCAAAAGTGGAACAAGTTTTAGAAGTCCGTTCAATCGATTCAATATCGATGAACCTCGAAAAGAGAGTTGAAAATTGGAACGAACGTATACCAAGAATTCTTGGAATCCCCTGGGAATTCTTGATCGGGGCTGAGCTAACCATAGCTCAAAGTCGTATCTCTTTGGTTAATAAGATTCAAAAGGTTTATCGATCTCAAGGGGTACAGATACATAATAGACATATAGAGATTATTGTATGTCAAATAACATCAAAAGTATTGGTTTCGGAAGATGGAATGTCTAATGTTTTTTTGCCCGGAGAATTAATCAGATTGTTGCGAGCGGAGCGAGTGGGGCGTGCTTTAGACGAAGTGGTCAGTTATCGAGCAATTTTATTGGGAATAACGAGGGCATCTCTGAATACTCAAAGTTTCATATCCGAGGCGAGTTTTCAAGAAACCGCTCGAGTTTTAGCAAAAGCTGCTTTACGAGGTCGTATTGATTGGTTGAAAGGCTTGAAAGAGAACGTTGTTCTGGGAGGGATTATACCCGTTGGTACCGGGTTCAAAAAATTAGTGCACCGCTCATCAAGACAGTACAAAAACATTGATTTGAAAAAAAAAAGAAAGAACCTATTCGAGTTGGAAACAAGAGATATTTTGTTACACCATAGAGAATTTTTTAGTTCTTTCGACCCAAACAATTTCCACGAGACATCAGAATAATCATTTATGCGATTTAATGATTCCTAAGAAAAGATTCATTCTTTTTACTTTAACTGTCTGGAACTATCTGGTCAATTCAATTATTGTATTGATTGGGTAATAAATAATTAATTTAATTAAATCAATGGTTTGGGCCGTGTATCAACGGTCAACCCACGGTCGAAGGTTCCGTCGGAACGATTATTTCTTTCGGGATACCTTGTGTCTTTGTTAAACAAAGAGGAAGTGTGTGGAAAAATGACAAGAAGATATTGGAACATCAATTTGGAAGAGATGATGGAAGCAGGGGTTCATTTTGGTCATGGTACTAGGAAATGGAATCCTAGAATGTCCCCTTACATCTCTGCAAAGCGTAAAGGTATTCATATTATAAATCTTACTAGAACGGCTCGTTTTTTATCAGAAGCCTGTGATTTAGTTTTTGATACAGCAAGTAGGGGAAAAAACTTTTTAATCGTCGGTACAAAAAATAAAACAGCAGATTTAGTAGCATCAGCTGCAATAGGGGCTCGGTGTCATTATGTTAATAAAAAATGGCTCGGTGGTATGTTAACGAATTGGTCTACTACGGAAACGAGACTTCATAAGTTCAGGGACTTAAGAGCAGAACAAAAAATAGGGAAACTCAGCCGTCTCCCCAAAAGAGATGCAGCAATGTTGAAGAGAAGATTATCCGCCTTTCAAGCATATCTAGGTGGAATCAAATATATGACGGGATTACCGGATATTGTAATCATTGTTAATCAGGAAGAAGAATATACGGCTCTTCGAGAATGCGTCATTTTGGGGATTCCGACCATTTGTTTAATCGATACAAATTGTGACCCGGATCTCGCGGATATTTCGATTCCAGCCAACGACGACGCTATAGCTTCAATCCGATTCATTCTTAACAAATTAATATTCGCAATTTGCGAGGGTCGTTCTAGCTATATAAGAAATCGTTGATTATGATTAAGAATAAGAATAATAAGATTAATTATTTGTATTTTCGAACTCGCTCGATAATTGGAAAAAGAGATAAAGATAAAAAGGACTAGGGGTATTGATATTCTGTTATGTTATTTTTTGGTATCCTAAATATAGGATTAATCATTAAAGTGGGTGAGTTAAGGAAGAGATGGTTGAATCAAAATAATTCCTTTTTTATTTGAAGTTCGATTTCTGTCAGAGGACAATATGAGCGTTATACCTTATTCCATTAAGGGGTTATACGATATATCGGGTGTCGAAGTAGGCCAACATTTATATTGGCAAATAGGGGGTTTACAAATCCATGCCCAAGTACTTATTACCTCTTGGTTCGTAATTGCTATCTTATTGGGTTCAGTCATCATAGCCGTTCGTAATCCACAAACCATTCCGACTAATGGCCAGAATTTCTTCGAATATATCCTTGAATTTATTCGAGACTTGAGCAAAACTCAGATTGGAGAAGAATATGGTCCTTGGGTTCCCTTTATTGGAACTATGTTCCTTTTTATTTTTGTTTCTAACTGGTCAGGCGCTCTTTTACCCTGGAAAATTATACAGTTACCTCACGGGGAGTTAGCTGCTCCCACGAATGATATAAATACTACTGTTGCTTTAGCTTTACCTACGTCCGCGGCATATTTTTATGCCGGTCTTACCAAAAAGGGATTGGGTTATTTCGGGAAATATATTCAACCGACTCCAATACTTTTACCGATTAACATCCTGGAAGATTTCACAAAACCCCTATCTCTTAGTTTTCGGCTTTTCGGGAATATATTGGCTGATGAATTAGTAGTAGTTGTTCTTGTTTCTTTAGTACCCTCAGTAGTTCCTATACCTGTTATGTTTCTTGGATTATTTACAAGTGGTATTCAAGCTCTTATTTTTGCAACTTTGGCTGCGGCTTATATAGGTGAATCCATGGAGGGTCATCATTGATTAGATTTAGAAATAATCATTTTTTTTTTATCTTATCCTAAATTCTAATTCATGTATGGTTCAAAATAATCACTCCGCGGGGAGTGGGGAGAATACATAATCGATACAAAACATATGTATATATGACTTAGCCTCGTAGGAAGAAAGTAGACTATATTTTGTAATTGTAAAAAAAAGATGAATTAAGGGGTTAAAATAGATACATATAATGTCTATAGGTCCAGTGTAAGCCTAGTCCCAGTCCCCTTGTACGTTTCGAAAAATGCAGAATCTTATTCAATTCAATACGGGTGTTTTGTTTACGCTGTTTAATATACAAATGTATATGTTATATTTAGCAAATGTATATGTTATATTTAGATAGATATTCACTAATAATATAAGGTAAAGGTAGGAGTTATCCCTATATAGTAGGAGTTATCCCTATATATTATATACTCCTATTATATATATATTATTATGTAATATATATAAAGATATATAATTATTTTTCCAGTACCCAGTATAAAAGTATAAATTAAGTATATCGAGTATTTCTAGCCCATTGCGTTTAGATGGATTCCTATTGGAATCCATCTATTTTATTTGTGATTGTGAGTTGAATAAAAAAAAGATGAATTCTCGAATATGGAAGAGGAAAGAATGAAGAATTGAATAAAAGAGTGGTTCGAAACAAAGAAATGCAATGAATAACTAGAACTATTTAAAATATGGATTAAAAAAAATGCCATCATGCGTAGATAGAAACTAAAATAAAAACGAGATATCGGAATAGTTCTGGTACTAAATATTAAATATTATCAAAATATTATCATTTAAATTCAGGGGTTTTAGTTAGCTCGACCCAATAGATTTTAGCGAGAAAATAAGTAAGAAATCATTGGTTTATTGTATCATTAACTATTTCTTTTTTTGTAGGAGGAACTTACTATGAATCCACTGATTTCTGCCGCTTCTGTTATTGCTGCTGGATTGGCCGTAGGGCTTGCTTCTATTGGACCTGGAGTTGGTCAAGGTACTGCTGCAGGCCAGGCTGTAGAAGGTATTGCGAGACAACCAGAGGCAGAGGGGAAAATACGAGGTACTTTATTGCTTAGTCTAGCTTTTATGGAAGCTTTAACAATTTACGGGCTAGTCGTGGCATTAGCACTTTTATTTGCGAATCCTTTTGTTTAATTTAATCCTAGAAATGTGAAAAAGTACGTAACGTACTTTTTCACATTTTATTAACTCGGACTTGCCTTTTGCTTTTTCGAATTATATCAACACCTTACCCCTACAATTAATTATTTGTTGTTAAAACAATACTCCGGGAAGGACTGATTTGAGGATGAGGAATTAGCAGATCCGGCCGCATTCTTCCTTCCAACATTTATTAGTTTAGTACAATAGGATTTACTTTAGGGGGTCTTTAGACAAAGGAGATATTTCGCAATTGACGTAAGATTCAGGGACTAATCTAATAAGTGTCTTCTTATTTTAGGAAAGAAAAAAATCAAAAAAGGGCTGGTGCGGTGATAAAAAAAAGAACTCAGTTCTTTGTTAGTCTTATCTATAAAAAATAGGAGCGCATATGAAAAATGTAACCAATTTTTTCGTTTCCTTGGGTTATTGGCCATCTGCGGGGAGTTTCGGGTTTAATACCGATATTTTAGCAACAAATCCAATAAATCTAAGTGTAGTGCTTGGTGTATTGATTTTTTTTGGAAAGGGAGTGTGTGCGAGTT